TAAGAAAAGATGATCTTATTCTCTATTGAAGAAACTAGTGGGAACCCGAATATGAACAGACTAAAATAAAGTACTGAGGCCACTTGTCCGAGTAACACGTATGGGTATTCTACGGGTTGTCTGCCTATCCATGTTAATATGAGAAAGGTGGCGACAAGTAACCAGAAGGCTGCCTGTGATAGCGGTCGGAAAGAATTAGATTCTTTCTTCGAGGTGTTTAGGAGGGGCATTAAGAACAGAACTAGTATGGCTGCTACTAGGGCGATTACCCCGCCCAACTTATTTGGAATAGACCGTAGAATAGCATATGCAAATAAAAAATATCATTCTGGCTGAATGTGTGGGGGAGTTACTAGTGGGTTTGCGGGAATGAATTTTTCTGGGTCTTTTAAGGCGCCTGGGAATAATAGGGCCAAGCTAAATAGCGCAGCTACTAAAAGAACAAATCCGACTGTGTCCTTCGTTGTGTAGTAAATATGGAAGGGGGCCTTGTCATAATTGCTTTTGAGGCCAACAGGATTGTTGGCCCCTCTGTTGTGGAGAAATACTAGGTGTATAATTGCTAAGGCAGCTATTATAAAGGGGAAAAGAAAATGAAAGGCAAAAAATCGGGTAAGGGTGGCTTTGTCGACGGAAAACCCTCCTCATAATCATTGGACTATAACAGTTCCTATGTAGGGGATCGCAGACACTAAATTTGTAATTACTGTTGCAGCTCAAAAGGACATTTGCCCTCAGACTAAAACATAGCCCATAAAAGCGGTCAGGATGGTAACCAAAAACAGGATTACACCAACTTTTCAGGTTTCAATCTTTTTGTAAGATCCATAGTATAGCCCTCGTCCTATGTGGCAGTACATGCAAATAAAAAAAAGAGAGGCGCCTTTGGCGTGTACTTTTCGTAAGAGCCACCCATATTTTACGTCCCGGCAAATGTGTCTAACAGACGAAAATGCTAAGGTGATATCGGCTGTGTAGTGCATTGCTAGAAATATTCCAGTCAATATTTGAATAATCAAACACAGTCCTAGTAGAGAGCCGAAGTTCCACCAAATGGAAAGATTGGAGGGAAGAGGGAGGTCAACGAATGTACTTTTTAGAATTCGGAAAATTGGATGTTCCTTTCGTAATGGAGCTGCCATAACTTTAATCTTTATATATAATAAATGGTAGTATATTTAACACTTATAGTTATGCTTTTTGGAAGGACTTTAGTTTTTTATAGTCTCTCGCCGTACTATTCAGCCTTAGGGCTGGTGGTTGTTTCCGTTTCTGGGTGCTTGATCTTATCTTTTTTAGGTAGGTCATTTGTAGCCATTGTTTTGCTGCTTGTTTACATGGGGGGAATGTTAGTCGTTTTTGCTTACTCTAGTGCTATATCTGCTGAGCGATTCCCCTCAGTAAAAAACTTAGGGGAGGTTGTTGGCTTGTCTTTTCTTTTTTCTTCTTGAGTTTTTATGTCTTTTGATAATTTTCAAGACCTAAGAAATACCTTTTATTGTTTTGTTAGAGGCGAGAGATTAGTTGGAAGAAGTACCTTTTACAATAGAGGTGGTGTTTTGGTCATCTTAGGTGTGTTTGTGCTTCTTATAGCTTTAGTTGGAGCTTTAATAATTTCTCGAGGAATTGAAAGAACAATAATCCGTGCTATTTGGTTATGATAAGATTAAAAAAGAGATAGTTACTATTAGTAGTACAGAGGTCATAGAAGAGAGTATGTATCGCTTAATCAGCCCTATTTGCCCTGCTTGGCTAATCTTAGAGAGGGTAGTTGAGGCTTGTGCTATCCCTTGAGGGCCCATTTCTTCTTGTCAGCCTCGGTCTAGCGTTCGAGAAGATATAAAAAGGGAGGAGATAAAAGAGAATAGGGTAATTATTGAGTGGGTAATATCGACGAAAAACCACTGTAATGTTGTGGTCGAATGGGCGTTCCTTTTCATGTAATTAGAGGTGAAGAAGATTAAGGAGACAAAGAGGGCAGCTATGCCTATAATGGTCACTATAAGCGGCATACCCTTTGTGACTGAGGTAACAGTGAAAGAAGGGGGCGCAAAAACAAATTTTGAGAAGAATCACCCACTCACTATTGTTCCTATGGCGAGTCGTAATAGAGCGTTTTTTAGGTTGGAGTTTTCTTCTCCTATGGGAGAAAGGGGAGCTATAGAAGGGCTTAGGGAGAAGCAGAAGAAGATAATTCGAAAGCTGTATACCGCCGTAAGCATTGTGGCCACAATTCTTAAAACAATTCCTAGGAGGTTTAAAATTCTAGCTCCTGTAGCTTCTAGTATCAGATCCTTAGAATAAAATCCTGCTAAAAAGGGGGTGCCCATTAAGGCAAGTCTTCCTAGAATTAAACAGGCAGATGTAACAGGTAAGAGCTTTCTAAGTCCCCCCATCTTTCGGAGATCTTGTTCGTCTCTTAGTCTGTGGATTACTCTCCCAGAGCAAAGGAATAACATGGCCTTAAAGAAGGCATGAGTACAGATGTGAAAAAATGCCAGAGCAGGTTGTCCGATGCCTATTGCAGTAACCATTAGTCCTAGTTGTCTTGTGGTGGAGTATGCTATAATCTTCTTTATGTCGTGTTGGGCAATGGCAGTTGAAGCTGCAAACAGTGCTGTTGTTCCCCCTAGAATCAAAACCAGTGATTGGGCATGAGGTGAAAGGGAAAACAGGTCTCTGGTGCGGACTAAAATGAATACTCCGGCGACTACCATGGTAGAACTATGTAGTAGGGCAGAAACTGGTGTAGGGCCTTCCATAGCGGCTGGTAGTCATGGGTGTAAGCCAAACTGGGCCGACTTTCCAGCTGCAGCTAGGACAAGCCCGAATAGCAAAAATGGTAAGAGGGGCGTCAGGTCTTTGTTAGAAGACAGTATTTCCGTCAAGTTTCACGAGTTAAATCTAAGTGCTGAAAGAGCCATGAACGTTATAAGTCCGATGTCTCCTATTCGGTTGTAAATTACAGCCTCTAGTGCTGATCTCCTGGCATCGTTTCGGGTAGTTCATCAGCTTATGAGCAAAAAAGAGAGAAAACCGACCCCCTCTCAACCTAAAAATATTAAGAAGAGGCTTTTCGAGCAGGTTAAAATTAGCATTTTTAATAAAAAAATAGTTAATAGCCGGAAGAAAGCGTTTCTTTTGGGGTCTTCTGCCATGTAATAAAATGAGAACTCCATGATCGACCATGTAACTATTAAGGCCACCGAGAGAAAAACTAGGAAGTATTGATCATAAATAAAGTTAAGTGAAATTTTTAGGGGGGTGTTTCTTAGTCACAAGGAGAGAGTAATTTTTATTTCTGTGAATCCTGCTTTTATGGTGACTAACAGGGAGAGCACGGATAAAAAAGCCAGTGCCTTTAGAATGGCCATTGCAAATGGCCCTCTTTTATACTCTATAGTTTCCTCCCTGTCTTTGTTAGTACTTAAACAGGCTCTAGTGGTCTTTATGAGGGGTAAGTTTATGTTTCTTTTAGAAAGGTAAGACTTAGAAAAGAAAAAAATTCTTGCCAGAAGAATCGTAAGTATTCCCAGGTTTAATGAAGAAATTATGAGTGACGGAGCTATAACCATCGAAAACTCAACGGAGTCGAACCGCAGGTCTTTGGGCTTAGCAGGACCAAGACAAGCCTATAGATTTCGGATTTAAGGCCAGAGTTTAACTGGCGTCTTCAGTGCCACAGGCTGATGCTTTTCTTAAACTACTTTAATCAGGCAATTAATGCTGAAAGAGGATTTATCATTATAAGTACTAAGGGCAGAATATGAAGTGCGGCTAGCAAATGCTCCCGTGAGAAAGAGGAAGAAACTTTTATAATTCTTGCAGAAGGTGTCCCTTGTTGGGAGAGCTGGAATATCATCAGGGAATAGATAGCCCCGAACACTGTGGCGAACCCCACTATGGGAAAGAGCCACACTGACCATGAAATAAGTGAGGATAGTATGAGTATTTCTCCTATAAGGTTAGGGGAGGGAGGTAATCCCAATTTGGCAGCACACATTAGAAGTCACCAGAGTGTCCTTAGAGGAAGAAGAAGCTTTAAGCCTCGTGTTATAGCAATTGTTCGGGTTCCTCTCCGCTCGTAAACGGTTTTGGCAAGCGAAAATAGGGCGGATGATACCAATCCGTGAGCTATCATCAGCATTAGGGCCCCTTTCATTCCTCAGCCTGTTTGTGAGAATATAGCAGCTGCGACTATTCTCATATGTCCAACTGAAGAGTAGGCTATTAAAGCCTTGAGGTCTGTCTGTCGGATGCATATAATACTAGTGATTAGGGCCCCTCAGGTGCAGAATACTATGAGGGCTAATGAGAGATATTTCATAGATATGGTTGAAAACAGGGATATTAGTCGTATTAGTCCGTAGCCTCCTAACTTTAGCAGAATGGCTGCTAGAATCATTGACCCTGCAACTGGAGCTTCAACATGTGCCTTTGGAAGTCACAGGTGGAAGCCATACACAGGCATCTTTATCAAAAAAGCAACTATTGATAGGGCCCATCACATTGTTAATGACTCCACTGATCCATTGGTTGTCCATAGTAACTCCACTTTTGGTATTGATAGGGAAGAGCTTGATACGTATATGGCTATTAGGCTAATAAGTAGTGGAAGAGAGCCGAATAGCGTATAAAACATGAAGTATAGGCCTGCTTGGAATCGTTCCATCTGTGCTCCCCACCGTGTTATTAGGATAAGGGTGGGTATTAGGGTAGTCTCGAACGCAATATAGAATAGGAGGAGTTCTAGGGATGAGAAGGTAATTATAAGGGCCCCTGTAATTATAATAATCATGGCTATAAAAACACGTTGACCAAGGTTTCTCGTTTTTTTTAGGTGGCCCTTTCTTGCTATTAGGGCTATTGGAGCCAGCCAGCATCTAAGTATAATAAGAGGTGCGGATATAGTGTCGGAGGCCAAGATAGAAGAGAGTTTGTGTCATGAGGAGGTTCAGTGGTTGTTTAGAACAATTAGAGACAATAAAGATAACAATGCCCTTTGAAAAATTGCTCTTGTTCATAGCTTTTTCCTAGGAACTAAAAAAGTGGTTGTGGCTATACCTATAGTAAACAGTATAAGGGTAATCATTATTCTAAGTGTTTTCTCTACTCCGCTCACTCTAGGCCTCCTTTTACTCACTCAAAAACTAGCCCGAGTGTCAGGATAATCATGAAGATTAGTGAGACTGGGATCAAGGTGGAAGGGGTAGTTATCAGTTTAGCAGCTGGTAAAGGAAAGAGAAGTGCTATCTCCAGGTCAAACAGCAAAAATAAAATGGCAACAAGGAAAAAACGGAATGAAAAGGGCAATCGGGCGGATTTTAGTGGATCAAAGCCACACTCGTATGGAGAGGTCTTTTCTCTATCTCTGGCGCGTTTAGGGAGAGCATGAGCAGCTAACCCAAATATTACGGCTACTGCAATAGTTATACTAAATAAGAAGATTATAGTTGTCATTACTTATATATGATGTGGAGAAGTGGCAGATAGGAATGTATGCGGCTTGAAACCGTTTGATAGAGGTTTAATTCCTCTCTTCTCTTTAGGATCCCCATCAGTAAATACATACATAAAGGAACAATCATACCACATCTACAAAGTGCCAGTATCAGGCAGCTGCCTCGAATCCAAAGTGGTGATGGGTTGAGAAGTGGCGGCCTGCCAGCCGAAATAGGCATACCATGAGGAAAGTTGTTCCTATAATTACGTGGAGGCCGTGAAATCCTGTAGCGACAAAGAAGGTGGAGCCATAGACACTATCGGCAATGGTAAATGGGGCGTCAATATATTCTCATGCCTGAAGAGCGGTAAAATACATACCGAGAGCCACTGTCAGAAATAGTGCTTGTATAGATTCAGTTCGATTTCCTGCTAGAATTCTGTGGTGGGACCATGTTATTGTAACCCCTGAAGAGAGAAGAACGGCTGTTTTTAATAGTGGAACTAGAAAAGGGTTAAGAGGGGTTATTCCTGTGGGGGGTCATGCTACCCCTATTTCAATGGACGGAGCCAATCTTCTATGGAAGAAGGCTCAAAAGAAGGCGAAAAAAAAGCAAACTTCGGAAGTTATAAATAGGATCATGCCGTACCGTAGTCCTTTTTCTACAATAGCAGTGTGCCTGCCTTGAAAGGTGGCCTCCCGAATTATATCTCGTCATCAGTTAATCATTGTGGTTATTAGCAATAAAAATCCTACTAAAAGTAGAATTAGTCTTTGGGTATGGAACCATAGGACTAGTCCTGAAGTCATCATTAAGCCACTAATTGCTCCTGTCAAGGGTCATGGGCTTTGGTCTACTAAATGATATGGGTGTTGATGAGCCATAATTTAAATGTTCTGTTGTAAGTAGAAATGAATTAGGGCAGTGAATACATATGCTTGGATGCAGGCTACCCCTATCTCTAGCACAAATAGTAAGATAAAAATAATAAGGATTGGGACCCTAACTATTAAACTAGAAGAGAGCATTCATATAGCTGTTGAGAGAAGAAAAATTAACAAGTGTCCAGCGGTGAGGTTAGCAGCAAGTCGTAGGCCCAAAGCGATGGGCTGCGCAAATAGACTTAGTGTTTCTATTCAGACCATTAATGGTATTAGTACGCTTGGTGTCCCCTGTGGAACCAAGTGACTTAACCGACTGTTAAATGCAAGGTAGAAACCTAGAATTTTTACTGCCATCCACAGAGGGAAACCCAATCTGTAGGTCAAGGATATGTGTCTTGTGGCCGTGAAAGCATAGGGAAAAAGCCCTAAAACGTTAACAGATAAAATAAGGATAAATACTCCTGCTATCAAGCCTGCTCATGGGGCAGTTTTAGGTCTGGTTTTCTGGAAGATCATTTCTAAGATGTTTTCCCGAAAACCAAGTCAAATAGATTGGAATCGAGATGGGGCCCATTTTACGGGGTAAATAAATACAAGTCAGGATAGGGCAAATACCATGGAAAATACGTTCATTGGGATAAAAAATAGGGTTTCTGGGAAGAACTGACCAAAAATTCTTGCTGTTATAGTCATTGTCAATTAGTTGTGGTCTTTTTTATAGTTAAGGAAGAGGACTGACTCGCTTTGTTAGGTGGCAAGCTATTTAATAGTAAGGGAATGACTATTAATACGGAAACTCAAATGAGGAAAAAGTTTATGATTCATCAAGTAAATTCTAGTTGTGGCACTCCTTAATAATAGGTATTAGCTAATTTCTTTTAAATTAAGAGTTTAAGGCTTTAAAATAAGCTAATTAAGGGCTGTTATTCTTCTAAGTACTGAGCAACTCAGTTTTCAAAGGTATTAAATGGGACAGACTCTATAACTATTGGCATAAATCTATGATTAGCCCCGCAAATTTCAGAGCATTGCCCATAGAACAGTCCTGTGCGAGCTGCAAAGAACGTGGTCTGGTTGAGTCGTCCTGGGACCGCGTCCATCTTTACCCCAAGAGAAGGTACAGCTCAGGAGTGTAATACATCTGCAGAGGACACCAGAACTCGTATGGGGTTTTGCATGGGGAGGATCAATCGGTTGTCCACTTCTAACAGACGGGGGTTACCAAAAGAAACGTCCGAGGTAGGTACCATATAAGAGTCAAATTCTAGGTCTTTGTAGTCTGTGTACTCGTATCTTCAGTATCATTGGTGACCGATCGCCTTAATAGTTAAAAAGGGGTCTTTAACCTCGTCCATTAGGTAAAGGAGTTGGAGGGAAGGAAGGGCAATTAGTATTAAGATCAGAGCAGGGATTACTGTTCAAATTGTTTCTAATTCTTGTCCTTCAAGAAAAAATCGGTTAGTGCTAGAGGACACAAGTAAGGAGACTAGCCCATAAAAAACTAGTATTGTAATGAGGGTAAGTACAATTAGTGCATAATCGTGGAAGTATGTGAGCTCCTCCATAAGAGGGGAGGATGCATCTTGTAGACCAAACTGTGCTCAAGTTGCCATTAATATTGGAGTAGTCTTAGTCTTGCTACTAAATCTGAAGAGTGTGTGCGTGAAAGTGCTACCATTAGAGAGAGGCCTATGCTTGCTTCGCAGGCGGATAGAGTTAGAAGCAATAAGTTAAATGTTGTTTTCTGAGGGACTCCTGTTTTCTTATTTCAAATCGCAATTCCTATAAATAAGGAAATAAGAAGGAGTTCAAGGCATAATAGAATGGATAGGAAATGGAGCCGTTTTAAAAGAATCCCCATAAATCCCAGGTAAAACATTGATAAGATAACTATAAGCAGGGCGATTTCAAGAGTTTTGGGGTTGAACCAAAACCTTCTGAGCCGAAATCAGAGGTTCTCCTTAAACTAACTCTTTAGCTGACACTTACTTCACAATAATTATGGTAGAGGGTGTTTCATCGAAGGTGTGGTGAGAAGGTGGAAAGGAGGTGTACTGTCACTCGAGTGAGGCGTGTGAGAACTCTGGGGTGATCCCCTCCCGCTGAGAAGCGAAGGCCTCTCAGATTAAAAAAAGGAAAAACAACATAGCGACCACGGAGATGGTCGATCCAATTGAGGAGATAGTATTTCAAAGTGTGTAAGCGTCTGGGTAGTCTGAGTACCGCCGTGGCATCCCGGCTAGACCTAAGAAGTGTTGAGGAAAAAAGGTTAAGTTGACCCCAACAAACATTATGAAGAAGTGAACCTTTCCTCATAACGGGTGTAGGCTATATCCAGAGAAGAGGGGAAATCAGTGAGTGAACCCAGCAAAGATTGCAAATACGGCCCCCATCGAAAGAACGTAGTGAAAGTGAGCTACTACGTAGTAGGTATCATGAAGAACAACGTCAATGGAGGAATTGGCGAGAACAATACCTGTGAGTCCTCCTAGGGTGAATAAAAATACAAATCCCAAGGCTCACAGTAGGGGAGTTTCCCATTGTAGATTAGATCCTTGGAGCGTTGCCATTCATCTGAAAACCTTAATTCCTGTTGGAACAGCAATGATCATCGTGGCGGCAGTGAAGTATGCTCGTGTATCAACATCCATTCCTACTGTAAACATATGGTGGGCTCAGACAAGGAATCCTAAAACCCCTATTGCAATCATGGCATAAACCATTCCCAGGTACCCGAAAGGCTCCCGCTTTCCAGAGTAGTGAGCTATGACGTGTGAGATCATGCCAAATCCCGGCAAGATAAGAATGTATACTTCTGGGTGACCAAAAAATCAGAATAAGTGTTGGAATAGAATTGGGTCACCTCCCCCTGCTGGATCGAAGAAAGTTGTGTTTATTTTACGGTCTGTAAGAAGCATTGTAATTGCTCCAGCTAAGACTGGGAGGGAAAGGAGTAGTAAGAATGCGGTAACAAAGACGGATCAGACAAATAAAGGAAGACGATCAAAAGACATTCCTGGTGTCCGCATATTAATAATTGTTGTTATAAATTTAATTGAGGCTAAGATAGAAGAGGCACCGGCAAGGTGGAGGGAGAAGATCGCTAAATCAACGGATCCTCCGGCGTGTGCTATTTTACTAGAGAGAGGGGGGTAAATAGTTCAGCCAGTCCCTGCTCCCCTCTCTACTCCTGCAGAGGCTAAAAGTAATATAAAGGAAGGGGGAATAAGTCAAAAGCTCATATTTTTCATACGGGGAAAGGCCATGTCTGGTGCACCGATCATCAGTGGAATGAGTCAATTCCCAAATCCACCAATCATTATTGGCATTACCATGAAGAAAATCATTACTAGCGCATGTGCGGTGACGACTACTTTGTATATCTGATCATCTTTTAGTAGAGAACCAGGCTGTGCCAATTCGGCACGGATAATCACACTCATAGCTGTACCTACCATGCCAGCTCAGGCTCCAAAAATCAAATAAAGTGTTCCGATGTCCTTGTGGTTAGTAGAAAATAATCATCGTCTTAGTTGCATGTTTTTAATTGAAGTGCTTACGTTTCTTGCATAGACACTTTCTCTCTGGTCCTTTCGTACTAAGAGAGACCTTAACGTAGATAGAAACTGACCTGGCTCTCGCCGGTCTGAACTCAGATCACGTAGGACTTTAATGGTCGAACAGACCAACCCTTAAAAGCTTCTGCACCCTCAGGATGTCCCGATCCAACATCGAGGTCGCAAACCTTTTCGTCAATGTGAACTCTCAGAAAAGATAACGCTGTTATCCCTGCGGTAACTTGTTTCTTTGATCACCTTAGTGGATCACTCTTTCATTTTGATTGTAGAATTGTAATTCTTATTATAGTAATATTCTATTAGCGGAGGATCTTCTTACTCCGCGGTTGCCCCAACCAAAGCTTTTGCTAAATAGTTTAAAACTTACTGTTGGATAGGTATATTAGTTAGTCGCAAGGTAAGTGTGTTAAAATTTTAACTTCCGCTCAAAGCTCGACAGGGTCTTCTCGTCTAACGATTTTATCCCCGCCTCTTCACGGGGAGGTGAAATTCAGGGCTATGAAAAAGAGACAGTTTAGTTCCGTCTTGCCATTCATACTAGTCTCTATTTAGGAGACAAATGATTATGCTACCTTCGCACGGTCAAGATACCGCGGCCGTTTAACCTCTAGTCACTGGGCAGGCAGGACTCCCCATGTTTTAAATTCGGGGAGCGATGTTTTTGGTAAACAGGCGAAACCCTTATTTGCCGAGTTCCTTTTCTTCACTTCTTTTATTTTTCTTCTCCTGAGTTGGAAGACGACCTTAAAAACAGGATTCTTAGTTTCAATGTTTTCTCTTCCATGGTTAAAAGCGTATAAAACGCAGGTGAAGCTTTCTTACTTATATTAACATTGTCTCTTCTGATTACAGAATGTCCCAATAAATTTTTGTAGTATTAGAGATGATCACCAAAAATTTTTTAGCTAGCAAGAACAATTGAGCTTTAACGCTTTCTTGTTAAGTGGCTGCTTCTAGGCCTATTCCTTCGAGAATAGCTATTTTGGGGGCTTGTTGTCTTTAACTATCAATGTTGGATTTTTCCATTGTGGGCTTTAAGCTTATCCTTAAGGCCCTAACCTCTGCTTAAAAATTAAAAGATTCTTTTTATATTATTAAAGGAGTTTTATTTTTCTTATCGGGGCTTAGCTCAAACTAATTTTTTGGGAAACCAGCTATCTCTGGGCGCGGTTAGCATTTCACATCTAATCTCCCCTTTTTTTCCACTATTGCAACAGTGGGGATATCCTTCTAAAAAGGAGGGAAGATTAGCTCGTCCAGTTTCGGGATTAGAATGGGTTTTCTTATATTTCTCGTTAATCCATTATACACAAGGTAAAAGGCTTAGTCTTTCCTGTTTTAGGTTTGTTTAATTATGGGTATTTCATCTTTCCCTTGCGGTACTGCTTCTTTAGGTTAAAATAAGAGTTCAAATGAATTTACTAGAGAGTAGGAGTGTTTTCTATTTTATAGGAATTTATTGTTTGGATTTTCTAATGCACCTAGACTTATAACTTTTCTATGTAATTATATATAAGGGAAGGGTAAGGGGTATTGCAAGAGTGCTCAATACAGTGGAAACTGAAATTACTCATGCCTTTGGGGCGAGAGGTGAAATTATGGTCCTATTTCGCCAAGAGGCGAGACTAATAATGTGTTGGGGAAACAGAATTAGGCTGGTTTTAAATGAAATTCGGAGGTAAAAAAATAACCTTGAGAGCCTTCCAACTATCATAAGAGAAGATAGAATAATAAAATTGTTGGTAACTAAGAAATAAAGGGAGGTAAACTTTAGAATAAAGCCGGTTAGTGGGGGGAGGCCTCCTAGAGAGAGCATTACTAGGAGAACGAGAGCAACCCTGATTGGCGAAAGCTGAGAAATAGTTTTTAAGTGCCCCAATGTGGATACCTTTAAGTGGTCAAACAATAGGAACAGAGAGGTGTTAATAACTAAGTAAATAATTAACATAATGATTGCAGCGTTAATGGAGTAAGCTGATGTTATGACTAATCAGCCCATGTTTCCTATCGAAGAGAACGCTAAAATCTTACGCACTTGCGTCTGATTTAGTCCTCCTCAGCCTCCTACCAATATAGAAATTAACCTGGCTGTTATAAGTAGGTAGGAAAAACCTAACTGGCTAAAATAAAACATTAGTATAAGAGGTGCTATCTTTTGCCAAGTAGCTATTATTAACCCTTGGAAAAAAGGTAATCCTTGTAAAACATCTGGAAACCAGAAGTGACAGGGGGCAAGGCCTATCTTAAACGCAAGGGCTATTCTTAGGCAAATAGAGGTTACTTTTTTAACAGGGTCTAGGATTGACCAGGATCCCTCCAACCAAGCTTGTATAAGGGCCCCTTTTAGCAAAAGTGCAGCCCTTAAAGCTTGAACAAGAAAGTACTTTATTGTAGCTTCCACTTTTCGCGGGGAGAACCTTGAGCAAAGGATTGGAACCAATGCTAAGGTGCTAAGCTCTAAGCCAACTCAAATAATAAACCATTTTTCGGAAGAGACAACGATTATAGTCCCAGAAACTACAGTTACAAATAAAAAGGTAGATACGATTTGGCGCATAGAGCTTGAAGGGAATTTAACCCTTAATAATCTAATTATCAGCTAGACACCTTAACTTTAGGGGCAAGCTCATTAAAATAGTGGGAGGGATATTCCCAGTAAGGCTACTAAAGCCAAAATCGCACACAAAGCTCCTATCGAAAGGGGGAGGTATCTCTTCCACGTTAAAAACATTAACTGATCATATCGGAATCGTGGGTAGGCAGCTCGAACTCACAAAAACAAGAAAACAAGGAAAGTGGTCTTAATACCAACTATTATGACTCTAATTGGAAACAATTTTTTTAGGGGGGAGGGGCCGCCCAGAAACAGCACTACTGAAAATAATTTCATTAATATAATTTTTGCATATTCGGCAATAAAAAAAAGGGCGAAAGGTCCCCCAGCATACTCCACGTTATAGCCCGAAACTATCTCAGACTCTCCTTCGGTCAGGTCGAATGGTGCTCGGTTTGTCTCTGCAAGAGTGGAAACAAATCAAATGTAAAATAGGGGCAAGCAAGAGAGAGAAAATCAAGAGAACTCTTGGGTGTTCATTATATATGTGAGGTTAAATCTTCTAGAAAAAAGTATAAGGGACAATAAAATTAGTGCCAGGCTAATCTCATATGAAATCGTCTGGGCCACTGCTCGTATAGCTCCGAGGAGCGAGTACTTAGATTTCGAGGCTCAACCAGACCCTAGGATGGCATAGACAGAAAGCCTAGACAAGCCCAGCACTAAAAGCAAGGAGAGCTGTAAGTCTAAGGTAGGAGTGTGTACGGGCATAAATTTCCATAGAAGTAAAGCCAAAGCCAAGAATAGTAGGGGGGAGAGAAAGAATAAATAAGGGGAGGCTGTCGAAGGCTTCAAAGTTTCCTTTATGAAGAGCTTCAATCCATCTGCAAAGGGCTGTAATAGCCCATAAGGCCCCACTACTTTTGGGCCCTTACGGAACTGCATATACCCCAGTACCTTTCGTTCTACTAGTGTGAGAAAAGCTACAGATAAAAGAATCGGGATTAAGAATGAGATGAGTTCTAATATTCTAAATACATACACCATAGAGCTAAAGAAAGGAGTTGAACCTTTGATAGGAAAGTCTTAGGCCTTCTGCATTAACCACTTTGCTACTTTAGCTGCTCTATCTTAGATTTTCACCAAGACTGTCTGATTGGAAGTCAAAAATACTGCTGTATTCATAAAGCTAAGTTAGTAAGAAAAGGAGTCTAACCCTTGTGTATGGATTTACAATCCACCGCTTATTCTCTCAGCCACCTTACTCTAAAAAAGAGGCCTAGTTAAACTTATAACTTTGGGTTGTCAGGCCAAAATTGCTGGTTAAACTCCAGCGGCTTCTGAAAGTAGAGGGAGGTTTTTATCCTTCCATTCCTGGGGTATGAGCCCAAAAGCTTAACATTTAGCTTACTCTACTTATATATATAACAAGAAAAATTCCAAAGCATAGCTAGTTAGTAAGTCTCTCCTTTACACGGAGACCACACTCGTGCAATTCGAGTTGTTTTGAAGCTTTGGCAACGTCCTAGTTGCATCTAGGGATTTGCAATCCGAAATGTTAGTTACACTACAAAACCCAAGGACTAAGAAATTTTCATTCTTATTTAAAGCTTTGAAGGCTCTCAGTTTATTTAACTTAAGTCCTTTAGTGGTTTTAGTTTAATTGAAAAACGTTTGCTTTGCAAGCAAAAGTTCTAAGTTAAAGTCTTAGAAGCTACAGCTGAAAGAAGGAGTTGAACCTTCGTTAAAAGATCCTAAGTCTTTTGCATTAACCACTTTGCTACTTCAGCCTGGGAAGATAGGTATTTATCCTATTATTTCTTGGTTAACGGCCAAGCGCCTTTACATTTAGCTACAGCCCAAGCCAATAAGGAGTAGTTTAATTGGAAAAACGAAGAACTTTGACTTCTTTGTTGTGGGTTCAATCCCCATCTCCTTAAATTCAAGAGAATAAGGCTCACACTTACATCTGCAACTCCCAAAGCTGCGGTTTTTTATTAAACTATCTCTTGATAGATCGTTTATTATATATAATTTAGAAGTCCCCCCCCCCCCCCCCCCCCATATGCAAAAGAGGTAATACCAGGAAACCCGAACGACGAAGGAGAGAGGGGTAGGAGCCGTGATGGGAGACTCTAAAGCCTTGAGAGGGAGTTTAACCCTCTCTCCTGGTTTACAAGACCAAACGCTCTATTTGTTGAGCTTTCAAGGCCTTTAGCTCCTATTGAGATTTTAACTCAAACTTAGAGCGTGAAAAGCTCTTGTTGTGTTTCAACTATAGGGGCATTTTCCAGGCACACCTTCCGGTGTGCCTATTGTGTTACGACTTTTCTCCCCTTGCGTAATCTTAACTAGGCGAGAGTGACGGGCGATGTGTACGCATTCCAGAGCTCTTTTCAGCCCCATTTTCTTAATGGGGCTTACTGCTGAATCCAATTTCCGAGGAGCATTTCATCTCTTCTTTCACTGGTTTGTTCAAACATTGTAGCTCACCTATTCCCAACCTATAGGCTGCACCTTGATCTGACGTCTAGGGCTCTCCCTTAAAGTCAACTTTCTCAAGAAGTAGACTTACGACGATGGTATACAAGCTGTTGTTACAAAAGTTGGTGAGGTGTTTCGTGGGTTATCGATTCAATGGCAAGCTCCTCCAGGGAGGTTTGGAAAACCGCCAAGTCCTTTGAGTTTTAAACTTTAGGTTCGTAGTTCTCTGGTGCTTAAGGTTGTTCACTTCTAAGTATAACAGGGTATCTAATCCTGGTTTAGGTCTTAGTTTTCGTGGCTTCAAATGTTTAATTTGGTGGTAAGGGTTTCTTGCGGGATTAGTTTTTTACCACTAGCCCAAAGCTACAGCCAATTAATTTTTCTTCTAACCACCCTTTTCACCGTGCTATTTAACTGTAGGAATTACGTATAACCGCGGTGGCTGGCACGTATTTTACCTCCTTTATACTTTTTTTGCTAGATCCGGATTCTTCTGATTGTCTAATATTTAGCACTGCAGTTGTGGCGTATTGCTTAGTGTCGTGGGCTCATCTATTTAGTGCCTGATACTGGTTTTCTTTTTCCCTCTTTTCTTTCTAGGTTTTAGGGAACAAGATTTTACTTCACTGGTTTGTCAATAGGCTTGCATGTGGCACCTCGAAAGTAGTTAAGATTGGGACTAGGACCAAATCGGCTGCTAAGGGAGGGACTTTAACCCCCTTTGAAGCATTTTCAGTGCTGTGCTTTAATCCGTTAAGCTACCTTTGC